ATCTATTAAAAATGAATTTTCTAGCAATTGGCTCCGTACCACTGAAATATTTGGTCCTATGCTTGAAAGATAACCCAAAAAATCAAAGGAATGCTTGGATAATTGGTTTATATGGATTCTTCCTGGTTGAGACCATACATAAAAATGACATTGCCAAAAATTGACAAGATAATATTTCCATTTAGTCATCAGAAGAGGAGTATCTTTTGATGCCAGAATCGATTTTCCTTGATAGCTAACATACTGTATAAAAGGGTCCTTGAAGAACCACAAAGTGGCCGGAAATAAGACTTCTTCGACAGGATATTTTATTTTTTCATAAAAACGTATTCGCTCAAAAAGGAGCCTAAAAGAGGTTAATCGTAAATTATTAGACTGATTACGTAGAAAAAGTAAAATGGATTCGTATTCACCTACATAAGAATTGTATAGGAGCAAGAATAATCTTTGATTACTTTTTGCAAAAATGGATTTTTTGGGAGTAATAATAGTATTCCAACTACAATACTCGTGAAGAAAGAGCCGTAATAAATGCAAAGAAGAGGGATCTTTCACGCAGTAGCGAAGGGTTTGAACCAAGATTTCCAGATGGATAGGGTAGGGTATGAGTACATCTGATGCATAATTTAAATGTGGAAATTTGTCCTCGAAAAAGGGAAATATTGAATGAATTGATCGTAAATTATAAGATTTTATGGTTTCTGTCTCCTCTAAGGAAGATACTAATCGTAGGGAAAACGGAATTTCCACAATAACTGCAAATCCCTCCGATATCATTTGAGAATACAAATTTTTGTTGTACCCCAAAAATTTATTTTGATTAGAATCATTAACGGAAATTCTAAAATGATTCTGTTGATACATTAGACTAATTAAACGTTTTAGAATTAGTAAACTAGATTTCTTGTCATAACCTACATTATCCAATAAAACGGATCCATTTAAACCACGATCATGAGCAAGGGCATAAATAGACTCCCGAAAGATAAGTGGGTATAGTAAGTCGTGTTGCTGAGATCTAGATAATTCGAAATATCCTTGAAAGTCTTCCATTTAAAATTCAATTTGAATCAGAAAAGAAATAGGGGGTTTTTGGGGTTATCAAATGATACATAGTACGATACAGTTAAAACAAGGTATTTCTAGTAAGAAAAAACTAGATACCTCGGAAACAAGTCAAACTCATCAACGGGCTCTCTAGAACCTCCCCTTCCTTTCCATACAATAGGTTTATGTTCATTTATAGGATAACAAGATAGTTAGAAGCCCTTTATTTTATCAATCCAATCGCTCTTTTGATTTTGAAAAAAAAAAAAAAAAAAAATCTCTTTATCAATATACTACCTTCTTCTACACATTTATCTCTACCCCATAAAGGGGAATAGCTAATAGTTAGGGCTCATAAGAAATTTCTAATCCACTCATAGGAAAAGTTTTTACCGCATTAGGCACTAATATATTTTTAACGTCTAATTAGATGGGGTAATCATTCAAAAATTAAGAACAGAAGCTCGTTACTTTTTATTTCCCTAGAATTGGAACCTCTAGTAAGGCTCTACCCATTTATTCACTCGACCCCCCCAACTTTTTTTTTTTATTGAATTTAAACAATTGAAATAATATTTTGGACCTATTCAGTAAGAAAGAATGAAATATTCTCAGAATTATCCATTGCTACGACATGCTACTTTTTCCATTCATTCCTTTCAGGATCAGTCGTGGTCTTACAAACTCTACCGGTGGTATGGACGAATCCGTTTCTTCATACAAATGTGTAAAAAATGTTAGCCGCACTTAAAAGCCGAGTACTCTACCGTTGAGTTAGCAACCCAAATAAACAAATTAGAATGTGTAGATACAATCAGAATCCCAATAAATAACGAAATTGAATGGCACAACACAATCAAACCATAAAAAAAAAAAAACCTAACCTGCTCTAAACATAATAAAAATGAACAAATCCGACGAAAATACAAAAATTATCAAATAAAAGATAAAATAAAGTCACAGATTTTTAAATATTTATAGACCGCTTTTTGTCTCTCTTCTCTTAATATTATTCATTTTCTTAATATTATTCATTAATTTAGTATATACCGAGTTTGATTGATTTAAATCTTAATCAAAAAAGACTTCCTGTATGACAAAAAATCTAAGAAGATTGTTTGAATGAATTTGAATGAAATAAAATCTATGGAACAGGGATAAATAGATCCATTTATCCACGATCGGATTATATTTATTTGATACACTGTTGTCAATATTAATATTGACAAAAACATAAGCATACAAAAGATAAAAAAAATTCTAAATCGAACTAACAATTCTGATTTCAATCAATTTTAATTTAATTTGAAATGTAAAAAAACGAAGGACTTGTGTTGGATTGGCACTACACTATAATATAAATATAATATTAAGTAAAAATATAAGTAAAAGGCTGAATTAAGGAAAACAGGGAAGAAGTAGAAAAAAACGAGGTTTATTCAATAACTAAAATAATCAGGTTTAGTCCTTCATTTTTTTTTTTTTTCATTAATTGGATTTTGTTTGTTGATTAAGGCTAAGTTCCGTAAAAACCCCCGCCCTTTTTAAAATATCATGAACAGTTCCTGTAGGTTGAGCGCCTTTTTCAAGGAAGTATAGAATAGCAGGAACATTTAAATAAATTTGATTGTTTATAGGATCATAAAAACCCACTTTCCGAAGATCTCTTCCCTCTCGTCGGGATCGAACATCAATTGCAACGATTCGATAAATAGCTCATTGGGATAGATGAAGAATACCCCCCCTAGAAACGTATAAGAGGTTTTCCCCTCGTACGGCTCGAAAAAATTCAAAATTATGTCTATGTATAGAATTACAATATCAAATATATCCATAAAATCATCAAATTAATTAGACTATTGATTTGAGTACTTTTTTTCTTATTCTTACCCAACAAAAAAATTAACCATATTTACACCCCCATAACTCAAGTTGGATAACTCTGAAATAACTCAAAAGAGAAGCCCTTTATTTTATTTTAGATACTTCATCTATTGAGCGGTCTCTAACCCTTTAACTGTCTGCCTTCTTTAAAATCTATTTAGATTCTTCGTTCTGATCTAGTTGTTAAGACAATTTTAAATGGTATTTCCTTGTTCCAGGATCTTTGCCTTGAATCATTGGGTTTAGACATTACTTCGGTGATCTTTAAATCCTTTCAAAACGGCAGCAACACACCATTTTTTGTGATTTCTTTATGTCAAAGAATCATACGAATGTTTGATTCCTGCATAATACACTTTCCTTTTGATTTGATCGAAAGAGTTTTACCAATTTCAACAAACCTTCCTTTTTAATTCGAAATTTTCTTGAATGGGCCCTTTTAGTTTATGTATCGAAAATATACTTACGAAGTTGTTCCAATTTGTTGATTGATACTAACCCTAGATTCTTACCCCCTAAAAAAAAAAAGACTTTCTACTCGAGCTCCATCCTATACTATACTCCTATACATACTATATTATATCACCCCCCCCAAAAGAAAGGGGGGTTACAGCGGAATAGAACAAATGATGTCGAGCCAAGAGCACTTTCATTCCTATAATATATAATATAAAAAAGTGGTGGATGTAAGACTCCACAGCGGATCATGTCCTTCAAGTCGCACGTTGCTTTCTACCACATCGTTTTAAACGAAGTTTTACCATAACATTCCTTCAGTTTGGAACCCATATGTAATTGATTCAATTATGAAATCGTGAATAATCATTGGTTCGAGTGGTACATAGTAATCTATACCCTTTTCTTCTATACGAAAAGCGGGGGGTCTCAGCAAGAAAAAATCAATTTAACCTCATTTTTTTAATTTTTTTAGATTAATAAAGATTAATAGAATTAAATATTGGAAATTCTATAAAAGCAGAAATCTTTTTTTATAAATTATTTGGATTCTTTTATTTATATCATTATCATTCGAAATTTTAAACTTTTTTTTTCTATTATTGTAAAAAGAAAATTAGTTAACTAAATTATAACTAATATAACACGAATAAATAAATATAATACAAAGAAATCAAGTTATTTTTAATCCGTATCTTCAAGTAACATAATAATGATATAATAAATTCAACAATTTCACACTTCTTCAAGTACCAAGAACTCATAGCTATTCGTTACAAAGATTAAATTGATTGAAAAATCTACTCTCTGATATAATTATTTGTATCTTTACAAAAAAGAAAGTTTTACAGCAAGGACTTTTCGTTTTTTATCATCCGTTTATCATTAGTAAGAGAGAGATAAATTCATATTTGGAGTAAACGGTCCGTGATTAAAACAAAGATAGATAAAAAAACACTGATGTAAGAGTAAGAGAAGATTGAAATTTTCTTTTGTTCTTTTTTCATATTTATACTGTAAAATCATTATTATTTAACGAATTGCCACAAAATTCAATTTACTATTTCATATGCATGTTATTTCAACTCAATTAAATTTGTAAAAAAGATATGATTCCACCGATAAAAAAAATAATAATAATAATCACATTCTATACCAATACTCTACTCTTAATCTAATCTTACTACAGACAATCTTAATACGGAAGGCTGTTCTAAAAGGCAACCTTAAACCTTATTAAAACCTATATTATATATATATTTTATTATGATATATATTTTTATATTAAAATATGATATATATTTTTATATTAAAAAATGAAAAATATATAATTTATAATAAAATATAGACTGGGTATGCTCTGGGACGGAAGGATTCGAACCTCCGAATAGCGGGACCAAAACCCGTTGCCTTACCACTTGGCCACGCCCCATTTATTTCTATTCGACACTAATAAACACTAATATTGGTACGGGTTATTCGTCAACTCCAGTCTAAATATCTATTATTTTAAAAACAGATTACTAGAATTTTTATACATGTAAACTATACATGTAGACATAGAATGAAACTGAATTTATTGATCATTACATATAATTCAATTAAGATATCATACGAAAGTATGATTTATTCTATTCTCTTTTGATTTGAGATATAGAAGGATTTTTGGTTGGGTGAGTTCAAATAAAAGAAAGTTTTTTTATCTATCTTATTTTATTTTTATTCATTTTTTCTTCTATCAATAATAACATATCTATAATAAAAAAAAACTCAATTAAATTTATTAACAACTCAATTAAAATAAATACAATTATCCCCAAAAACAAAATGTTTGTTATGCTTAATATTTTTAGTTTGATCTGTATCTACCTTAATTCTGCTCTTTATTCCAGTAGTTTTTTCGTAGCCAAATTGCCCGAAGCCTATGCTTTTTTGAATCCGATTGTAGATGTTATGCCGGTGATACCCCTGTTCTTTTTTCTCTTAGCCTTTGTTTGGCAAGCTGCTGTAAGTTTTCGATGATATTTTTAATAAAGTGCCAGACAAATTCATGATTTATTCAAAAAGAAAATTGTAGAATTGATAAGCTCAGATAAGTCCTATACTCTCAATTCAAATATTGAAATTATTGGACAACCGCGACAAATCTAAATCACCCCACTTATTTCTTGGTGTCAAAATAAAAATAAAAAAGGTAGGTTCTGTGGTATAAAAGTGGAGAATCTATTCTCTTTTTTCCTAAAAAAATCTTGGAGATTGTGTAATGCTTACTCTCAAACTATTTGTTTACACGGTAGTGATATTCTTTGTTTCTCTCTTTATCTTCGGATTCCTGTCTAATGATCCAGGACGTAATCCTGGACGTGAAGAATAAAAAATAAAGTTTTATTTGCTTGATTTTAAACTGTTATTTAGTAAGATTGGTAAGATTTTATCTATTCCACTTATAAATTTTGAACTTGTTTAGCTTGTTTAGTTAATAAAAAAAGAGCTTGCGATAAATTCGAAAGAAAATACCAAGTCATCAACGAAAACGGAAAGAGAGGGATTCGAACCCTCGGTACGAAAAACTCGTACAACGGATTAGCAATCCGACGCTTTAGTCCACTCAGCCATCTCTCCTCCCAATTGAAAAAGGATAATACTATGTTACATTATAAAAAATAAGGCTTGAAAACGCCCGTCATAGTATATACTCTTATTTTTTATTTCGTCCGAAGGGGCTTTTTAGTTCCACGGCCCGGGCCCGGTCAGTACTTAGCCGGGCCCGCCCTTGTGTTCCAACAAATCATAACTAAAAGATTTATTAAATTGAAAAAAAAAAAAAAAAATTGAATTTCGATGATATAGAACCGAATGGTATAGAATCAAAGTGCCATTTCTTTCTTGGTTAGTCCTTTTATTCCGGTCCGGTTTAAATAAGAAAAAGGGAACTCTCGTTTGTTGCCACAATCTATTTTTGTGTTATAGATTAAATTCAAAACAAAAACCCCGGGCAAAAAATGTTATTGAGTTATCAAATGAATCCTCTTTTCCAAATCTCATTAGTTCCTCTGATACAAAAGGTAAACGCCCTAGTTTTCATAATGCTTTTCTGCTCTTTTGTTTTATTTTTTTATTAGGGTCGACAAAAGGTTCATTTATATACAATAATCTGATTGTAGCGGGTATAGTTTAGTGGTAAAAGTGTGATTCGTTCTATAAACCCTTTATATAGTTAAGGGATCTTTCGGTTTGATTAATATTCATTCCGAACAAAAACTTTAGTTCTTAAAAGGATTGAATCCTTTCCCTCTCAATGAAAATTCGAGGAAGAATATAAATTCTCGTGATTTGTATCCAAGAATCAATTTAAAATTGAAAAATTGGATTATGATATTACGAAACATAATTTTTTTATTGGATCAATACTTCCAATTGAATGAGTATAAGTAAAGGGCCCATGGATAAAGATAAAAAGTGTATTTCTAATCGTAACTAAATCTTCAATTTTTCATTTCCGTAGGGGTAATTGAAGCAAAACAGCTAATAAATAGTGTCTTTGGTTTACTAAAGACATCGAAAAATTGTTTTAGCTCGGTGGAAACAAAATGCTTTTCCTAAGGATTCTTTCAAATAGAAGTAGAGAACGAAGTAACTAGAAAGATTGTTAGAATATAACACCCCTCTCTATAAGGATCGTCTAGAAAGCGGGTTGTTCTGAATAGATTCAGACATAAAAGCTGACATAGACGTTATGGGTCAGATTTTTTATTTCGTTCATGTCTGAATCTGGGAATTTATCCAGCTGCCATAAAGGAGCTGAATGAAACCAAAGTTTCACGTTCAGTTTTGGATTAGAGACGTTAAAAATGATGAATCAACGTCGACTATAACCCCTAGCCTTCCAAGCTAACGATGCGGGTTCGATTCCCGCTACCCGCTTTTACTTTATCACTTTAATTTTAAATACAAAGGTTGAATGAATCGAATTAATATAATACATCATTGACTTGAAGACAAAATTCTTGGAATTCGTTCAACTACTTTTTCGAACAAGAAAAATGGAAATTGGAGTGAAAAGCGTCCATTGTCTAATGGATAGGACAGAGGTCTTCTAAACCTTTGGTATAG